CGCGCCAAATCTGAAAAAAACCTGAGGTTATTTGTATTCCTCGGAAACCCCCGCCGACATCACCATTCAATATTTCTTGGCCCACTATTGGCCAAACCACCTGGGCACTAGGTCCAATGTGAGTAGGATCACTTAGCCATGCTTCATAATTGGAAAAACGAGCACCATGGAAATACATGCCACTCAGCCAAAGAAAGATGATGGAGAGTTGGCCGAAATGGGCACTAAAAATTTTTCGGGAAATCTCCTCCAAATCACTAGTATGGCTATCGAAATCATGAGCATCAGCATGTAGGTTCCAGATCCAAGTAGTCGTATCAGGTCCCTTAGCTATTGTTCTTGAGAAATGACCGGGTTTTGCCCATTCCTCAAAAGAAGTTTTTATGGGATCCCTATCTACCAAAATTTTTACTTCTGGTTCCGGCGAACGAATAATCATTGAGTCCTCCTCTTTCCGGACAACACATACAAAGAGACCTGCCAACATAAAACAAAATTAATGAACTTATGAGAGATATTTATATTGAGTTTCTTTCTTTTCTATCTCCCATCTATCTATAAATCTATTCTATATTTTCTTTAATCTATTTTCTTTAGTTATTCACTGGAACAATTATGATCTGGAAGTCAATCCGGGGCAAGTGTTCGGATCTATTATGACATAGCAGTGGGGCGCTCACGGGACGTTTTTTAATTCTCTGTTTTACATAGAAAGAAGATATTATGAAGATATTATTATGGACTCTATTTCAAATCACGTGGGCGGTCATTAGCATTACTAGGGAATATATCGGTATTTCTATTTAGTTTTTGGAAAGTCTCTTTTATTAGTTTGAATAGCAGAAAAAAAAATTACTGTATCCACGTACCGTTTATCTCTATGAAATACCAGACGAAATAGAAGGATTTTAGAAGGGATATAATGAAATTCTTTGATCGGTTGTTCCTATAGAAACGATCTTTTTATTTGACTAATGGAGACAACAAAAATTATAACAAATTAAAAAGTGAATATTTAAATATCTAATAAATAGATCAAATATAAAAATATAATAGATAAAAATAAATATAAATAAGAAAAAAAATAAACAGAGTGCTCTTATTCAAAACGCCCCGTGATCTTCAACCAATTCTGTGCTTCAATATAATTACCCGGGGTAAGGGTTATAGCTTGTTTCCAATATTCAGCGGCTTGATCAAACCAAGCCTCCGCAATTTCAGAATCTCCCTGTCGAATGGCCTGTTCTCCGCGGTCGGAATAGGTGAGTAAATTCCTTCCCTTAGAACCGTACTTGAGAGTTTCCTGCCTCATACGGCTCGGCAAATCAATTCTTTTGGTGTTCTATTCTTTTATTTATTTTTCTGGAGTTAACCAAAAGAAACGCGATTAATTACATGAGTTTCAAACTTGAACTTTGATTCATATTACTAAAGAATTTCATTCCCTTTATTATAGTTTTATCTTTTCTCCTACCTTCAGAAGAATAAAGCATCGGAATTAACAACACTTTGATTATAATTTTCTGAAAGGTAACTATCTCGATTTCCTATATTATATATTTTCATATATGTATATCATATATGAAAATATATAATATATCAATTTCTATAGAATCCTTGAGAAAGTTTTTTCTTTCTTATGAAGAAAAGACTTACTATCTTGGGGATTTGATACTACACCGCCGCTCAAAAGTCTATAGGGGATCGGCTTTATTACATAAGTCGATTCCTAGCTATGATATAAGTAAGCAGTTCTTATTGTATTGGTCAAAAACCTTGCTAATGCATCTTTACGGTGCTTCCTCTATCAATTAGATCTTTATCCATAGAAAAAAGTACCTAGGCCTATCTATTTCTTCATATTTCGACGTCTATGAAGTTTGTTTCTTTGCTACAGCTGATAAAAATCGTTGTTTTAGACGATATATATGTAGAAAGCCTATTTTTTTTTTAGGATTTCTTAGCGGATTTGCTCGTTCTTTTCTTTTTTATTTCTATAGTGGAGATAGTCGCACGTAATGACAGATCACGGCCATATTATTAAAAGCTTGGGGTAAGAAGGGGTTTCGTTCGATTGCCCGAAAATAATATTCCAAAGCTTTCGTATGTTCCCCGTTACTTGTGTGGATAAGGCCTATGTTATAAAGTATATAACTTCGATCATAGGGATCAATTTCCAGTCGCATAGCCTCATAATAATTCTGTAAAGCTTCCGCATAATTTCCTTCAGATTGAGCCGACATCCGTTACGGTCGTCATTCAACTCAAAGAATCGCCGTTTCAGAACCGTACGTGAGATTTTCATCTCATACGGCTCCTCCTTTATGTGTATAATGATAAAAAATACATAGAATCAAATAAAGATAAAGATTGCAGTATTCTCATTATCAACTCAGCAGGGCTAGTGTTTTTACAAGAAAATTCTAGCCAACCTTCCTGTAAAAGATCTTTTCTTAACATCAAGTATGTCGGTACTGGATAAAAAAAGGGTAACTCCAACAATTTCTTTGTCCTCAACGCCGCTTAATTTCTCGGAATTAGTCACTTCAACAATCTTCGATGGTTATATGGGTATCCAAAATACGAACGAGATGGATGCTTGTTGTCCCAACCATTCTTGTTAGTCCCGATCCCGAAAGGAAAGATTTTTTTTATTTTTACAAAGTTTTCTTTCGTGTTGTTGATTCCTAAGCGTAGTGCTTCTTCCCTCAGACCGCCTATCTGGAGTAGAGTTGACCTAACTCCATTAGGTATAGGTATAACCTTTTGCTTAATACTATAAACCTAAATTTGAAGCATATTGAGGCTGCATTAATCGGGGATACACGACAGAAGGGTTTAATCGTTTTATTTACAAACTTCACCTTCAGCAAGCGTAGGTTTTTTCAACTTTTTTCTTTCTCTCTAAAGACTATGTCTTCTCAACGCAAAATGTAAATAAAAAAAAAAAGATAATCAAATCACACCATCTCTGTAATAAGTGAATGCCTCTTTTTCTCCCGAAGTTGTCGGAATTATTCGTAATAAAATATTGGCGACAATTGAAAAGGTCTTATCAATAAAATTTCCATTTATCCGAGATCTAGGCATAGGTAAGAATCCATTCTATAATTATTTATCGCGCGAGAAAAGAAAATAATCCCACAACCAAAGGAATTGTGAATACCGGACGAAATAACGTAAAAACAGACTTATTAAAAAAATTAGTTTATCCTACGGCCTCAAAGGAGGTTTTTTTTGATAAAAAAAAAAAACTTTTTTCTATTTTTATAGTTCGAATTGATTGTATGTGCCTCTATGCAAAAAACCGGAATAGGAATAATTCACTCTTCACCCGGTTTCTGGGCCATAATCATTATGCAGGAGGGAGAGATGGCCGAGTGGTTCAAGGCGTAGCATTGGAACTGCTATGTAGGCTTTTTGTTTACCGAGGGTTCGAATCCCTCTCTTTCCGTTTCCGTTGATGATTTGGTATTTTTTTTTCTTTTGAACTTATAGAGCTTCTTTTGTTTTCCTTATTTGATTTTTTTTGACTTACTATTTTTTTTTTACTAGTTAAAGATGTAAAATAGATCAAATCCTAAAAATATTTCAAAATCCAGTACAAACAAGAAAAATACAGAAAACAAAAAATATTTTTTTTATTCTTCACGTCCTGGATTACGTCCTGGATCATTAGACAGGAATCCGAAGATGAAAAGAGAAACAAAGAATATAACTACCGTATAAACAAATAGTTTTAGAGTAAGCATTACAAAATCTCCAAGATAATTAAAAAAAAAAAAAACGACAGAGAAAGAGAATAGATTCTCTTATATTACACATTATTTTCTTTTGATATTTGATACTAAGTTTCTAAGAAATGAAGTGTTTTCGAGGAAATATAAAATAATTCGGAAATATATTTGTAGTTTATAGTAAAAGTCGAGTCGATCCCTTTATTATTACTAAAAATTTGCTTTCATATCCACAATCTAGGTATTGGCGGTGGACTCAAATCTAATAATAAGGTTGGGTTGGGATTTATAAATGGAAAAAAACGTAAGAATCGGGAAATGATGATATGGTCCAGATTTTTCTTGTCTATCCAAAAATAACAATATTTGACTGGAGAATTCACGCTGTAAAACTTATCTGATCTTATAAATTGTTAAAATGTTCGAATTCTTGAAATTAGATTTTGAATTTTTTTAGGACATTATTCAAATTAAAGATTTCATCGAAAACTTACAGCAGCTTGCCAAACAAAAGCTAAGAGAAAAAAGAGTAGAGGTATTATTGGCATAATATCTACAATTGGATTTAAAAAAGCGTAGGCTTCGGGTAATTTCGCCAAGAAAAAACTACTTGAATAAAAGGTAGAGTGAATACAAATACAGACCAAACTAAAGATATTAAGCATAACAAATATTTTGTTCTTTAAGAAAATTCATTGTATTTTTGCTTTTTTATATTATAGAATTTTTATTTTTATTGTATTAGAATTTTTATTGTATTAGATTAGATATAATATATAATATATATTATATATGTATAATTTTATTTTTATTATAATTTTTAATAAATTTTTACGAAATTAAATAAATTAAATATATATATTCTAAAAATTCTAAATTAAATATAGATATTAATTAATACTAATAAATTAGTATTAGCAAATACTAAAAAAATGAATCAAATAAGGCCAGACCCCCCAACAAAATCCTTCTTTGATTTGAATCAGTTCAAAATCTTTTCTCATTTTGATTTATTTGAAATAAAAATATATATAGAAGAAATCAAATAATACTTTCATACAATATCTTAATTGAATTCTCTATAATGATCAATAATTTCAATTTCATTCAAATTCTACATCTACGCATATTAAAATTTTAGCAACAATTTTTTATTCAATTTCTATATATATTTTTGAACTGGAATTGACGAACAACCAATACTAATAATAGTCTTTATTAGTGTCGAATCTAAAATGGGGCGTGGCCAAGCGGTAAGGCAACGGGTTTTGGTCCCGCTATTCGGAGGTTCGAATCCTTCCGTCCCAGAGCATAGCCAGTCATGATGGCTATCCTATTTGAATATAAATTGTATATCAGAATAAAGATTAGCCCCTTTTTATTTTATCGTAATCACTATGGATAATTGTATAATAATAAAATAGATTTATTATTATTATTTCTATTTATTTATATATAATATATATATTCTCTTTTTGAAGAAATTTTGACTATTTTCATTTTAAAAACTATCCAAATAGAATAGAAAATGGATTCATACAATATCGAATTTATTTTTAATTTTTTTAGACTTCCTTACTTTAGAAATTGTCCCTTCATATAGAAGGAAAACCTAGAAGTAAAAGGGATAGATTATTATGTATCGATTGACTCAATGACTATTCACGATTTCATAATTGATAATTGAATCAATTACATATCGGATCCAAACTAAAGGAATGTTATGGTAAAACTTCGTTTAAAACGATGTGGTAAAAAGCAACGTGCGACTTGAAAGACATGATTAGATTAGCTGTGGATTCTTATATCCGCTATTTTTTTTTTTTCTAGTATATAGAAATAAATCGGGGTGCTCTTGGCTCGACATCGTTTGTTCTGTTCCACTCAAATTGTTTGGGGAACGGGATTGATGATATAAATAGTACATGATGGAGCTCGAGTTGATTCATTTATCAGGGGCAAGTATCTAAGGTTAGTGAAGATAAATAAGTTAGAACAACTTCGTAACTATATTTTTGAGAGAGAAATAAAAAGAATCCAATTAAAGCAAGTTTAAAAAAAAAGTAAAATTTGTTTGAATTTGTTGGAATTGGTAAAACTATTTTGATCAAAAGGGTATCTGCGGGAATCAACCTTCTTTCAAATTGTATGATTCTTTGAGAGAAAGAATCATACAATTTGAAAGAAGGTTGATTCTTTGAGAGAAAGAAATAGGTATGTTGCTGCCATTTTTGAAACATCCCCGAAGTAATGTCTAAACCCAATGATTCAAGGAAAAGCTAAAGGATCCTGCACCAAGTAAATACCATTTTCAAATTGTCTCAATAATTTAAATTGTATTACAATGAAGAAAAAATAGATTCGAAAAAAGACAGTCAAGAAAAGGGAGTCGAGACCGCTCAATAAATGAAATACCCAAGTTTTCCTTTGAGTTATTTGATAGTTATTCAATTCAATTTGAGCTATGAGGTTGCGAATACGAGAAGTTTTTTCCGTACGAGGAGAAAACTTCTTATACGTTTCTAGGGGGGTGTATTGTTCATCTATATCTATCCCAATGAGCCGTTTATCGAATCGTTGCAATCGATGTTCGATCCCGAAGAGAGGGACGAGATCTTCAGAAAGTGGGTTTTTATGATCCAATAAAGAATCAAACCTATTTAAATATTCCTGTGATTCGATCTTTTCTTGAACAAGGCGCTCAATCCACAGGAACTGTTCAAGATATTTTAAAAAGGGCAGGTGTTTTTATGGAATTTTCCCCTAATCAACAAACGAAATTAAATTAATGAAATAAAAAAAAGGGGTGTGGATGACTTGTATATAGATTTTTAGAATTTTTTTCTTTTATACCCCCCCCCATTCTCTTGATATGATACCTAATTTTTGATTTCTTATCTTATTGTTGACATAAAATGCCGTTTTCTATTTTCTATAGCCACCAAAATAAAATGGATTTTTATCAATCTTCAAAATAAACATAAAAAATCTAAATGGATAGAGATAGAAGATATAGAAAAAAACAAATGAATAATGCCTAAATGAAGTATTTTGGTATATAAATATAAATAAAATACATTATCCCCGAATGGGGTGACTTTTTATAGTAAATAAACGAGATAAAATATTTATCTGATATGATTTTTTATCGAATGACTATTCATCTATTGTATTTTCATGTAAATAAAGGAAAAAAAACTCTATGGAAAAATGGTGGTTCAATTCTATGTTGTTTAATAGGAAGTTAGAATACAGGTGTGGGCTAAGTAAATCAATGGATAGTTTTGGTCCTATTGAAAATACCGGCGTAAGTGAAGACCAAATTTTAACAGATATGGATAAAAACACTCTCAATTGGAATGATAGTGACAACTCTAGTTGTAGTAATGTTGATTATTTAGTCGGTGTCAGGAACATCCGGAATTTCCTATCTGATAAAACTTTTTTAGTTAGGGATAAGAAAAAAAAGAGTTTTTCAATATATTTGGATATTGACAATCAAATTTTAGAGATTAACAGTGAGAATTCTTTTCTAAGTGAACTAGAAAGTTTTTTTTATAGTTATAATAATTCTAGCTATCTAAATAATGTCTCTAAGAGTAATTACATGTATGATACTAAATCTAGTTGGAATAATACCATTAATAGTTGCATTGAGAATTATCTTCGTTCGCTAATATGTATTGATAGTTACACTTTAGGTGATAGTGACAAAAACAATGATAGGTACTTTTATAGTTACATTTGTGGGAGGCGCATAAATTGGAATGAAAGCGAGAGTTCGAGTATAATAACTAGCACAAATGATACAAATGATAGTGATTTAACTCGAAGAGAAAGTTCGAATGATCTCGATGAAACTCAAAAATACAAGCATTTGTGGGTTGAATGCGAAAATTGTTATGGATTAAATTATAAAAAATTTTTTAAATCAAAAATGAATATTTGCGAACACTGTGGATATCATTTGAAAATGAGCAGTTCAGATAGAATCGAACTTTCGATTGATTCAGGTACTTGGAATCCTATGGATGAAGACATGGTCTCTCTAGACCCCATTGAATTTCATTCGGAAGAGGAACCTTATAAAGATCGTATTGACTCTTATCAAACAAAGATAGGATTAACTGAGGCTGTTCAAACAGGCACAGGTCAACTAAACGGTATTCCCGTAGCAATTGGGATTATGGATTTTCAGTTTATGGGGGGTAGTATGGGATGCGTAGTAGGTGAGAAAATCACCCGTTTGGTCGAATATGCTACCAATGAACTTTTACCTCTGATTTTAGTATGTGCGTCCGGAGGAGCACGTATGCAAGAAGGAAGTTTGAGCTTGATGCAAATGGCTAAAATTTCTTCTGCTTTATATAATTATCAAACAAATAAAAAATTATTCTATGTGTCGATCCTTACATCTCCTACTAGTGGAGGGGTGACAGCTAGTTTTGGCATGTTAGGGGATATCATTATTGCTGAACCGAATGCTTACATTGCATTTGCAGGTAAACGAGTAATTGAACAAACGTTGAATAAAACAGTACCCGAAGGTTCACAAGCAGCTGAATATTTATTCCATAAGGGCTTATTTGATTCAATCGTACCACGTAATCCTTTAAAGCGGGTTCTGAGTGAATTATTTCAGCTCCACGATTTTTTTCCTCGGACTCAAAATGAAAAATCAAGCAGAGCCTAAAATTCTTTTTTTTAATTCTTTTTTTTTAGATTAATATATATTTAATTAGTATATATTTAATTAATTAGCTATACTTAGTATAATTTTTTCAAATATACTTAGTATAAGTATATATAAATTCTAGTGATTATAGACTATCTTTTTTATAAGAATATAAGAATAATAAAAACATGAAATTACAAAAATTTTTAATATAACAATAAAAAAAAAATACCAGGTACAAATATTAAATTGAGGTATCCATTCTATGATTAACTTACCCTCCATTTTTGTGCCTTTAGTGGGCCTAGTATTTCCGGCAATTGCAATGGCTTCTTTATTTATTCATGTTCAAAAAAACAAGATTTTTTAGATACGCGGACAGTAGAGAAAATCTCATATATATTTTCGCTCTGGAAGCAATTTGATCAATTACTCCTAAATAAAATAAAGGTTTACATCAAAATAGTGCTAGTTGATGAAAGTTACTTCGGAAACAAAAGTTAAATAAAATTCATTTTCATTTGCTTAGGTTATTTATTATCGCAATTCCAATAAAATAAAATAGAACTGAATCAAATATGAGTTGGCGATCAGAACGTATATGGATAGAACTTATAACGGGTTCTCGAAAAACAAGTAATTTCTGCTGGGCCTTTATCCTTTTTTTAGGTTCATTAGGGTTCTTATTGGTTGGAACTTCCAGTTATCTTGGTAGGAATTTGTTATCTTTATTTTCGTCTGAGCAAATTGTTTTTTTTCCACAAGGGATTGTGATGTCTTTCTATGGAATCGCGGGTCTCTTTTTTAGTTCTTATTTGTGGTGTACAATTTCGTGGAATGTCGGTAGTGGTTATGATCGATTCGATAGAAAAGAGGGAATAGTGTGTATTTTTCGTTGGGGATTTCCTGGAAAAAATCGTCGTATTTTTCTCCGATTCCTTATGAAAGATATTCAGTCCATCAGAATAGACGTTAAAGAGGGTATTTATACTCGCCGTGTCGTTTATATGGAAATCATAGGACAGGGTGCTATTCCCTTGACTCGTATTGACGAGAATTTGACTCCCCGAGAAATTGAACAAAAAGCTGCAGAATTGGCCTATTTCTTGCGTGTCCCAATTGAAGTATTTTGATAGAAGGGGCGCTCTTTGGTTTCGAAATCTGACTAATAGTCTATTGTCTATTCATTACGCGAAGTGCTCTTTCGTGTATTCATCAAAAAGAAGGGTAATTGCTTCGAATCTTAACAATTGATATTTTTTCAAACAAGATTTTTGTTTTCATTCAAATTGGCAATTGCAAATAAAAAAACGCGGGAATAGATTATAGATTTATATATATATATAAATCTATATATATAAATCTATGACTTGTAATAGAATTTACGCTTGATAGAAATATTATTATTATATAGAGTTGACGAATGAGGTGAAGCTGAGTTTCTTAAAGACGAAAAATGACAAAAAAGAAAGCATTCATTCCTCTTCTATATCTTACATCTATAGTCTTTTTGCCCTGGTGCATCTCTTTGACATTTAAGAAAGGTCTAGAATCTTGGATTACTAATTGGTGGAATGCTGGGCAATCCGAAAATTTCTTAAATATCATTCAAGAAAAAAGTATTCTAAAAAAATTCATAGAATTCCAGGAACTGTTTCTTTTGGATGAAATGCTAAAGGAATACCCGGAAACACGTCTACAAAACCTTCGTACCACAATCTACAAAGAAACCGTCCAATTGATCAAGACGCACAACCAAGATCGTATCCATACGATTTTGCATTTCTCGACAAATATAATCTGTTTCGTTATTCTAAGTGGTTATTCTATTCTAGGTAATCAAGAACTTATTATTCTTAATTCTTGGGTTCAAGAATTCCTATATAACTTAAGTGACACAATAAAAGCTTTTTCTATTCTTTTATTAACAGACTTATGTATAGGATTCCATTCGACCCATGGTTGGGAACTAATGATTGGTTCTGTCTATAAAGATTTTGGATTTGCTCAGAATGATCAAATTATATCTGGTCTTGTTTCCACTTTTCCAGTAATTTTAGATACAATTTTAAAATATTGGATTTTCCGTTATTTAAATCGAGTATCTCCGTCACTTGTAGTGATTTATCATTCAATGAATGACTGAAAAAACGATCCACCGATCCAATTATAAAGTTTGTTATTTTGTACAAAAGCTAAACATTCAAAAACGGATTTATGCCAGGAAAATTTTTTCAGTAAATAGCAGAATCATGGATAGGGAACTATGCCGGCGACCTACCTAATTTTTTTGTAGAAATTGTGAGGATTAATGATTGGACCATGCAAACTAGAAATGCCTTTTCTTGGATAAAGGACGAGATTATTCGATCAATTTCCGTATTGCTCATGATATATATAATAACTCGAGCACCCATTTCAAATGCATATCCTATTTTTGCACAGCAGGGTTATGAAAATCCGCGAGAAGCAACTGGCCGTATTGTATGCGCCAATTGCCATTTAGCTAATAAACCTGTGGATATTGAGGTTCCACAAGCGATACTTCCTGATACTGTATTTGAAGCGGTTGTTCGAATTCCTTATGATATGCAAGTGAAACAAGTTCTTGCTAATGGTAAAAAGGGGGCTTTAAATGTTGGGGCTGTTCTTATTTTACCGGAGGGTTTTGAATTAGCCCCCTCTGATCGTATTTCTCCCGAGATTAAAGAAAAGGTAGGTAATCTGTCTTTTCAAAGCTATCGTCCCACAAAAAAAAATATTCTTGTGGTAGGCCCTGTTCCTGGTCAGAAATATAGTGAAATAACCTTTCCTATTCTTTCCCCAGATCCCGCTACTAATAGAGATGTTCACTTCTTAAAATATCCTATATATGTAGGCGGGAACAGGGGGAGGGGCCAGATTTATCCCGATGGGAGCAAGAGTAATAATAATGTTTATAATGCTACAGCAGCGGGTATAGTAAAAAAAATCATACGAAAAGAAAAGGGCGGATATGAAATAAATATAGTGGATGCATCGGATGAACGGGAAATTATTGATATTATACCTCCAGGACCAGAACTTCTTGTTTCAGAGGGCGAACCTATTAAACTTGATCAACCATTAACGAGTAATCCTAATGTGGGTGGATTTGGTCAGGGGGATGCGGAAATAGTCCTTCAAGATCCATTACGTGTCCAAGGGCTCTTGTTCTTCTTGGCATCTATTACTTTGGCACAAATTTTTTTGGTTCTTAAAAAGAAACAATTTGAGAAGGTTCAATTGTCTGAAATGAATTTCTAGGTCCGCCGATTTATCAACATATTACGCTTGTAAAAAGAATTCCATTTTGTATAATAAAAAAATTATGAAAAGCCTTTTCTTTGCTTGTTTCGAGTCTCTACAATATTTATAGAATTCCTTATATTGCCGTACTATTGTCAGTCCTAGTATGTATATTATATTGTGCAGAAGATAGGACTGTTTGACTTTATTGTTTTTTTGTTTTTTTTTTTTAACGCCATTAGAGCGATATTATTATGTCACTGTTTTCGGATTTCAATGTCCTAGAGTAGAAATCTATTAATAGATTTCTATTCTAATATAAGAGGGTTCGGCTCGATAATAAAAAAAAAATAGGCAGAGAATATTAAGCACGGTAGAATTCGAAAGGGGAAAAACGGGATTCTAGGAGGGATTTTTTGTCTTTTCCTAGAATCCGATTCGTTCTTGCTTGTGTCGAAATAGAAATATTCTACAAAGTTTTAATAAAATAATACTTCGCGATCCCTTTTCCTAAAAGAATCCTATTCTTAGCTTAGTTTCGATTTTTGCCAACTTAGAACTTTTCTATTATGACATATAATACAATACGTAGTGGACAAACAAAAAAAAGAGCGGTAATTTGATTGACCAAATACAACTTCTTCGATTAACTTGTTTAGAAAAAAGAATTAAATTATGATTCAATACTATTCGATATTAAAATCAAATCGATTTCAAGTAAGATTCTATTAGGATATTATAGAAAAAGTTTGGTTCACACGATACTTGATCGATAAAATATATATAGAATACAATTAAGAATCTATTACAATATAATACAT